GATGTTAATCGTAAGCAAGAAGATTGTTTACGAAGAAACAACAAGAAAAATTCATATTCTGATACATAAGAGTTATATAGGAATCGAAATAGTCTTTTATTTTCTTTTGAAAAAAGAAAAATGGATTTCATTGAAGTAATAAGACTATTCCAATTCGAATAATAGTTGAGAAAGAATCGCAATAAATGCAAAGATGAAACATCTTTGATCCGGTAGTCAAGGAGTTGAACCAAGATTTCAAAATGGATAGGATAGGGTATCTCTATATGTGATAGATAGGGTAAATGCAAAAATTTGTCTTCTAAAAAGGGAAATATTGAATGAATAGATTGTAAATTTTGAAACTTTGGTATTTCTTTTTCTTCCGGACAAGCTTTTTCTTCCGGACAAGATAGTTCTCTTAGCGAGAATGGAATTTCTACAACGATTGCAAACCCCTCTGATAGAATCAGAGAATAAAACTCCGAATAAAAATGATTGCTATGATCCAACAATCGATCTTGGTTAGGATGATTAACCGAATTAATCCAAAAATTCTGCTGATACATTCGAATAATTAAACGTTTCACAAGTAGTGAACTAAATTTCTTGTTATTACAACCAAAAATTTCCATAGGTTCCGAACCATAATCATGGGCAAACGCATAAATATATTCCTGAAAGAGAAGTGGGTAAACGAAGTATTGTTTACGAGATTTCTGTTTTTCTGAATACCCTTCAAATTTTTCCATTTGTATTTCTATTTGAATCAGAGAAAAAAAAGCATTTCTCGATTTATCAAATACATAGTGCAATATGGTCAGAACAGGGTGTTACATTTTTTAAAACAAACCCTGGGAAGAAAGGGAGTCTAATCCATAGATCTTTTTCTGGTCCTTTTCTATCTAATTAGTTTATCTTTGTTCTAATTCGAAAACAAAAAAGAACAAATCCTTTATTTTTGCAGGCCAATCGCTCTTTTGACTTTGGAATACAGTTTCGTTATCAATATACTGCTTCTTTTACACATTCAATTCATAACATCCCTTTTCAATCCATAATCAAGAATAATTAGGATTCCTAAAAAAATTAAAGGGTCCACTGATAGGAAAACCCAACCTTTCCCCGCATCAGGCACTAATCCATTTTTAACGTCTAATTAGATCGGGGAATCCTTTCAATTAAGAAGTTAAGCTCGTTGCTTTTTATTTTACCAGAATTAGAGCCAGGCTCTATCCATTTATTCATTAGACCCAGAAAATCGGAATTTTTTTATTCAAAAAAAAAAAAAGAAATTGATTTTATTACGACATGCTATTTTTTCCATTCATTACCTTTGAGGATCAGTCGTGGTCTTCTAGACTCTACCAAGAGTCTGGACGAATTTGTTGCTTCATCCAAATGTGTAAAAGATCATAGTCGCACTTAAAAGCCGAGTACTCTACCATTGAGTTAGCAACCCAGATAAAATAGGATCTTAGATACGATCAAAATCTAAAAATCGATGAAATTACACCGGACGCTCCCGTCAAAACATTAAATTAGCAAGACATCAAAAGAAAGATTTTATCACTCATTAAAAACACTCAAATACCAAAATAAACAAAATAGAAAAATCTTCTATGCGAGTACATGCAAGGGGGCAACCCTATCATTTGAGCGAAGTGTAGACAGAAATACCTAATATGAAGTGACGATAAAGAGACCTATCTAGCTACAAATTCTATTTGTTCAATAGACCTTTGTCAATAGAAATACAATGGTAAGAAAAACAATTAGATACAAATAAGGAAATTAAATAAGGGTTTTTGTTGGATTGGCACGACACAAATGCAGCAAAAAAATAGGCCTAAAAAAGAGGCAAATTGTGGCTAAATAATTGAGTTCTTCAATTAACTCAAAGTTCTTTCTTTATCTTTAAAGAATTCTGCTTTCCTTAAAATATCATAAACAGTTCTTGTAGGTTGAGCACCTTTTTCAAGGAAATAGAGAATAGCTGGAACATTTAAAGAAGTTTGATTCTTTATCGGATCATAAAAACCAACTTTTTGAAGATCTCTTCCTTCTCTTCGAGATCGAACATCAATTGCAACGATTCGATAGACAGCTTATTGGGATAGATGTAGATAAACAATGCCCCCCCTAGAAACGTATAGGAGGTTTTCTCCTCATACGGCTCGAGAAAATGATTCGAATTTCTATCTATAATACAAGTATATAAAAATTAGACTATGACTTGCATTAATTTCCTTATAGAAGAAAAAACAAATTTCATTTATACTCATGACTCAAGTTGGCTAATTTTGACTGACAGACTTCAAAAGAGAAATCCTTCGAAATTTTTTGAGTCGTCTCTAAACTTTTTTCTTTATCTCATCTCGAACAAATTTACTTTTATTCCTTATTCTGATCTAATTCTATTGTTGAGACGATTGAAAATCATGTTTACTTGTTCCGGAATCCTTTATCTTTGATTTGTGAAATCCTTGGGTTTAGACATTACTTCGGGAATTCCTATTTTTATTTTTCTTTCAAAAGAGTAGCAACATACCCTTTCTTTTTTTTTTATTTCCTTCAATAAAGCATTTTCCTCTTCTATAGAAATCGAATATAAATGATTGATTCTCATAGACTTTTAATCAAAAAAGTTTTCCAATCTTCCAAAATAAGACTTTTTTCTTATTTTAACCTTTCAATTTCTGTATTAAGGATAGACTGACAAAGTTGGCCTAATTTATTAGTTTTCACTAACCCTAGATTCTTTCCCTTGATAAAAAATAAATTCTGTCTTCTCGAGCTCCATCGTGTACTATTTACTTACAAACAACCCAGCGCAAATTCGGTTCGGGACAAATAGAACAGACTATGTCGAGCCAAGAGCATTTTCATTACTATGGAAAATGGTGGATAGCAAAATCCACAATCGATCATGTCCTTCAAGTCGCACGTTGCTTTCTACCACATCGTTTTAAACGAAGTTTTACCATAACATTAACATTCCTCTAATTTCATTGCAAAGTGGTATCGAGAATTGATCCAATATTGATGGAATCATGAATAGTCATTGGTGCGGAAGACTCTGCAAAGATCCAATTTATTTAAACCCATATTCTATCATATCAATGAAACATAGTTTGAAAAAGAGGAATAAAATTATTTGCTTAAGACTTATTTACTATTGAATTTCCATACTCAACAGAGAACCCGAGATGATTAATCCTGAAATGAGAAGGATCAACTCTTCTCCAACAAATAAACTATGCCAATGAAAAGATTGGTAGTTTTTTAGTAATTATAAACTTTTCATACTTCTTCGACTGGAGTAACCAAAGAAAGCAAAAATGAAGTAAAAAAATTAGTGTAAAGTAAAATTAGGGTCTTTACTTTTACTTAAAGTATTCCTTCTTTTAGCTAATAGAAAGAACTAAAAATCAAAAATAAGAAAAATATGATTTTTTTTGAATCCATTCTATTCTATCCAACGAATAGTTCTTACCTTACCCTTATCGGAATGGATCATTTTTTTTCACATTAGGTATCAAATGTATCCTGTAAGAATTCCCACTTCATGGATATGGAGCATAAAGTTTATCTAAAAAGTTCGAATTTCAAAACACATATTCAAAGCACATATTGAGTAATGAGTAGGAGGAGTATATCCTGAATGTGCCTGACAGACCAAAATTTTTAATGAAAATAAAAATAGTCAATTTGACTGGACTTGACACTTGATTTTGTTTTCTGAGAAAGAAAAGGAATCGTTAAAAATGCATCTAATCTAAGAGTTCATAAGAAATAATTATTTTCTTTAATAAGCTTTTGTGTCGTGCAGGGCACAATACGATTCTATCTTTCGTTTCATCAAAAAAAATCTGGGACGGAAGGATTCGAACCTCCGAATAACGGGACCAAAACCCGCTGCCTTACCGCTTGGCCACGCCCCATTTCGTTTTATGTGACACTAATAAACAGTATTTTTATTATATATTATTCGTCAACCCCACTTCAATTACCTAAAAAATGAGGGATATTTTCTTGCTAGGATTCTAAACATGCAGATAATATAGAATCCAAAAAATGCATTGATCATTACATGGAATTCTATTAAGATATTATATGAAAGTCGAATTTCTTCCATTCTCATTTGAGAATGCGAATACAAGGAGGTATTTTGTGTTTGGAAAAGTCCGAAGAAAAACGGATTTTGAATCCACCTTTTCTTTTCCTTTTTTCCTTAGAAAAATAACTCAATCAAAATCCAATTATCTACTCCACAAGAACGAACGAAATGCTTGTTATGCCTAATATACTTAGTTTAACCTGTATCTGTTTTAATTCTGTTCTTTATCCGACTAGTTTTTTCTTCGCCAAATTACCTGAAGCTTATGCCATTTTCAACCCAATCGTGGATATTATGCCTGTCATACCTGTACTCTTTTTTCTATTAGCGTTTGTTTGGCAAGCTGCTGTAAGTTTTCGATGAAATCTTTACTATTCTGTCTGCCAAATTGAATGATGTATTCATTCCAAAAAAATGAAAAAAAAAAAATGAATAAGAGCCGAGAAGTCTTATATTATGAACTTTCGATTCTAAAATTCAAATTCTTCTACATTGAATGTAGAGCTGCAGCAATAAATTTGGATCAACATTTCTACCCCCTGCACCTACGTTGAGCAGGTACCTTTACTTTAGGTACCCACACAATACCTAAACTTATTTTTGATATTGATAAGACTGCTTATTATAAATAAATTCTTGCAATTTTTTTTTTAGAATTGATTTTTGCATTTTTAGGTGTCAAAATAAAAAAAAGATCCTAGTGGATCTGTGCGGTAAGGAAAAACGGGTAATCTATTCCTTAAAAAAAAATCTTGGAGATTATGTAATGCTTACTCTCAAACTCTTTGTTTATACAGTAGTGATATTCTTTGTTTCCCTCTTTATCTTTGGATTCTTATCTAATGACCCAGGACGTAATCCTGGGCGTGAGGAGTAAAAATCAAAAATTTTTGGAAATTTT